GTAGGTATTATTGCAGGTCAATCTATTGGAGAACCCGGCACTCAACTAACATTAAGAACTTTTCATACCGGTGGAGTATTCACAGGGGGTACTGCAGAACATGTACGAGCCCCTTCGAATGGAAAAATAAAATTCAATGAGGATTTAGTTCATCCTACGCGTACACGTCATGGGCATCCTGCTTTTCTATGTTATATAGACTTGTATGTAACGATTGAAAGTGAAGATATTATCCATAACGTGCCTATTCCACCAAAAAGTTTTCTATTAGTTCAAAATGATCAATATGTAGAATCAGAACAAGTGATTGCTGAGATTCGCGCGGGAACAGACACTTTGAATTTGAAAGAGAGGGTTCGAAAACATATTTATTCTGACTCAGAGGGAGAAATGCATTGGAGTACCGATGTGTATCATGCACCCGAATTTACATATAGTAATGTCCATATCTTACCAAAAACAAGTCATTTATGGATATTATCGGGAGGGTCGTGCCAATCCGGTGCAGTCCCTTTTTCACTCCACAAAGATCAAGATCAAATGAACATTCATTCTCTTTCTGCCAGAGGAAGATATATTTCTAATCTTGTAGTAAGTAATGATCAAGCAAGACACAAATTCTTTAGTTCAAATTCTTTTGATAAAAAAGAAAGAAGGATTCCTGATTCTTCAGGTCTTAATCGAATTATATGTATGGATCGTTGTAATTTCATATATGCTGCTATTCCCCAGGATAATTTGGATTTATTGGCAAAGAGGCGAAGAAATAGATTCATCATTCCATTTCAATCAATTCCAGAACGGGAAAAAGAAATAATGCCCCCTTCCGGTATCTCGATTGAAATCCCTATCAATGGTATTTTTCGTAGAAATAGTATTCTTGCTTATTTCGACGACCCTCAATACAGAAAAAAGAGTTCGAAAATTACTAAATATAGGACTATCGAGGATTTAATTGAATATCGAGGAGTCAAAGAATTTAAGCCAAAATACCAAATGAAAAAAGTAGATCGATTTTTTTTCATTCCCGAGGAAGTGCATATTTTACCCGAATCTTCCTCCATAATGGTACGGAACAATAGTCTCATTGGAGTAGATACACCAATAACTTTCAATATAAGAAGCCGAGTAGGCGGATTGGTCCGAGTGGAGAAGAAAAAAAAAAAGATTGAACTAAAAATCTTTTCTGGAGATATCCATTTTCCTGGAGAGATGGATAAGATATCCCGACACAGTGGCATCTTGATACCACCCGGGACGACGGTAAAAAAAAAAAATTCTAAAGAATCAAAAAAACGGAAAAATTGGATCTATGTCCAATGGATCACACCTACCAAGAAAAAGTTTTTTGTTTTGGTTCGACCCGTAATTCTATATGAAATAGGAGACCGTATAAATTTCTTAAAACTTTTCCCCCAGGATCTGTTGCAGGAAAGGGATAATCTCGAACTTAAAGTTGTCAATTATATTCTTTATGGAAATGGAAAACCAATTCGGGGAATTTCTTACACAAGCATTCAATTAGTTCGGACTTGTTTAGTCTTGAATTGGGATCAAGACAAAAAAAAAAATTCTTCTATCGAAAAGGTCCGCGCTTCCTTTGTTGAAGTAAGTACAAACGGTCTAATTCGAGATTTCCTAAGAATTGACTTAGTGAAATCCCATATTTCCTATATCAGAAAAAGGAATGATCCGTCCAGTTCAGGATTGGTCTCTGAGAATGAGTCAGATTACACCAATATCAATCCTTTTTATTCGAAGGCAAAGATTCCCCAATCACTTAGCCAAAATCATGGAACTATTCGTATGCCGTTGACTAAAAATAAGGAATGCCGGTCTTTGATAATTTTGTCATCATCTAATTGTTTTGAAATGGGTCCAGTCAACGATGTAAAATATCATAATGGTAGAAAAGAATCAATTCAAAGAGATCCTCTAATTCCAATTAGGAATTCGTTAGGTCCTTTAGGAAGAGCCCCTCAAGTTGTTGCAAATTTGGATTTTTTTTACTGTTTAATAACTCATAATCAGATCTCGGTAACGAAATATTTGCAACTTGACAATTTAAACGAAACTTTTCAAGTATTTAAATATTATTTAATAGACGAAAACGGGAGAATTTATAAGCCCGATCTATGTAGTAACATTGTTTTGAATTCATTCCATTTTCATTGGAATTTTATCCATCATAATTATTGTGAAAAAACATCTACAATAATTAGCCTTGGGCAATTTTTTTGTGAAAATGTATGTATAGCTAAAAACGGACCGCACCTAAAATCGGGTCAAGTTCTAATTGTTCAAATGGATTCTGTAGTAATAAGATCGGCTCACCCTTATTTGGCGACTCCAGGAGCAACTGTTCATGGACATTACGGGGAAATCCTTTATGAAGGAGATATATTAGTTACATTTATATATGAAAAATCGCGATCTGGTGATATAACACAGGGTCTTCCAAAAGTGGAACAGGTGTTAGAAGTGCGTTCGATTGATTCAATATCGACGAACCTAGAAAAGAGAGTTGAAGGTTGGAATGAGCGTATAACAAGAATTCTTGGCATTCCCTGGGGATTCTTGATTGGTGCTGAGCTAACTATAGTGCAAAGTCGTATTTCTTTGGTTAATAAGATCCAAAAGGTTTATCGATCCCAGGGAGTGCAGATCCATAATAGACATATAGAAATTATTGTGCGTCAAATAACATCAAAGGTATTGATTTCAGAAGATGGAATGTCTAATGTTTTTTCACCCGGCGAACTAATTGGATTGTTGCGAGCTGAACGAACGGGACGTGCTTTGGAAGAAACGATCTCTTACCGAGCCCTATTATTGGGAATAACGAAAACATCTCTGAATACTCAAAGTTTCATATCCGAAGCAAGTTTTCAAGAAACTGCTAGAGTTTTAGCAAAAGCCGCTCTTCGAGGTCGTATCGATTGGTTGAAAGGTCTGAAAGAGAACGTTGTTCTAGGGGGGGTGATACCCGTTGGTACCGGATTCCAAAAATTAGTGCACCCTTCAAGCCCAAGGCAACATAACAACATTCCCCTGGAAAGCCAAAAAAAGAACTTATTCGAGAGAGAAGTTAGAGATATTTTGTTCCACCACAGAGAATTATTTGATTTTTTCATTTCAAAGAATTTATGCAATACATCAGAGCAATCATTTATAGGATTTTCTGATTCCTAAGAGGGGATTGATCTCTTTAACTATATAGCTATAACTTTCTATACGCGGTCATTTGATTTGGTATAAAGTAATAAAGATAATAACGAATAGAAAAAAATGAATGGCCCGATCGTGCATCAACGCAACGGCAAATCTTCGGTAGAAGAGAAGGTTCCATCGGAACAATTTTTTATTTCGATTTCAAGATATCAGATCTTTTTTTTATTTCAAATAAAAAGAATTTGAAATAAAAAAAAGAGAGAGTGTGGGGATAAATGACAAAAAGATATTGGAACATAACTTTGGAAGAGATGATGGAAGCAGGAGTTCATTTTGGCCATGGTACTAGGAAATGGAATCCTAGAATGGCACCTTATATATCGGCAAAGCGTAAAGGTATTCATATTACAAATCTTATTAGAACTGCTCGTTTTTTATCAGAAGCTTGTGACTTAGTTTTTGATGCAGCAAGTAGGGGAAAACAATTTTTAATTGTTGGTACCAAACAAAAAGCAGCTGATTCAGTGGCGCAGGCTGCAATAAGAGCTCGGTGTCATTATGTTAATAAAAAATGGCTCGGTGGTATGTTAACGAATTGGTATACTACAGAAAAGAGACTTCATACGTTCAGGGACTTGAGAGCGGAACAAAAGACGGGGAGACTCAACCGTCTTCCGAAAAGAGATGCTGCTATGTTGAAGAGACAATTATCTCACTTGGAAAGATATCTGGGCGGCATTAAATATATGGCAGGGTTACCCGATATTGTAATCATAGTTGATCAGCAAAAAGAATATACAGCCCTTCGAGAATGTATCACTTTGGGAATTCCAACGATTTGTTTAATCGATACAAATTGTGACCCGGATCTCGCAGATATTTCGATTCCAGCTAATGATGATGCTATAGCTTCAATCCGATTAATTCTTAACAAATTAGTATTTGCAATTTGTGAGGGTCGTTCTAGCTATATACCAAATTCTTGATTAATAATAAGATAAAGAAATTATTTGGTTTGGGTCACTCCCTAGATTTATGGAATAGGTTACTATACGAATCGCGTAAAAAAAATCATAATAACTAGCGATATTCTAATTCTATATTATGTATTATGTGATTAATCGGTATTCAAAATAGAATATACAAATTTATTTAAGTAGACAAGCCGAAAAAGAGATGGTTGAATCAAAATAATTCCTTTTCAAATTCTATTTCTTTCAGAGGGCAATATGAATGTTCTATTATGTTCCATCAACAGATTGTACGATATATCTGCTGTAGAAGTAGGCCAACATTTCTATTGGCAAATAGGGGGTTTCCAAGTCCATGCCCAAGTACTTATTACTTCTTGGGTTGTAATTGCTATCTTATTAGTTTCAGCCATTATAGCTGCTCGAAATCCCCAAACCATTCCTACTGATGGTCAGAATTTCTTTGAATATGTCCTTGAATTCATTCGAGACGTGAGTCAAACTCAGATTGGAGAAGAATATGGTCCGTGGGTTCCCTTTATTGGAACTCTGTTTCTATTTATTTTTGTTTCTAATTGGTCGGGGGCTCTTTTACCTTGGAAAATCATACAGTTACCCCATGGGGAGTTAGCTGCACCCACAAATGATATAAATACTACCGTTGCATTAGCTTTACTTACGTCAGGAGCATATTTCTATGCGGGTCTTTCCAAAAAAGGATTAGGTTATTTTGGTAAATACATTCAGCCAACTCCAATCCTTTTACCGATTAACATCTTAGAAGATTTCACAAAACCCTTATCACTAAGTTTTCGACTTTTCGGAAATATATTAGCTGATGAATTAGTAGTTGTTGTT